GTATATCAAGATTAAGCTTTTGGTTGATATTTCGTCGACCAATTTTTCCTAATTCACATCTTTGTTGAAAAAATTTTTTTTGTAATTCTTTCCATAAAGATTCAGAAAATACTGGATCTCCGCCAACACAAGCAAATTGTTGATAAAACTCCAAAATGGCATTTTCTTTTGACCCAATTTTTTTTTTATCCTTATCATTTAGGAAAGACACGAAAATTTCAGGATAACAAACATTTTCTAGAATTTGGCTTAAATTCGAACCCATAGCTGATGATAGAACTAGAATAGATATTTTCTGTTTCCTACTCACACGAGCCCATATCCTTGCTTTTTTATCAATCTCTAATTCTAATCTACCCCCCCAGTCTGATATTATAGTGGCAGTATAGACCGAAATTTCGTTAGGGTCCAATTCTGAACGGTAATAGATACCGGGACTTTGCAATATTTGATTGATTACTATTCTGTATATTCCATTTACTATAGAAGTTCCCAGAGAATTCATTAGAGGAATATTTCCAAAAAAAATAGTTTGTTTTTTTATATCTCTACTACTTTTCCAAATTAATCCCGCGGATATATATAATTCAGCAGAATATGTAAGTGATTCATATACAGCATCTTTTTCGTTTATCAAGGGTTCTAATAATTGATATGTTTCGGCAAATAATTGAAATTCAATTTCTTGATCTGTATCCTCAATTTTTGGAAACTTAAAAAGGCCTTCTGTTAAGCCCCGATCAATGAACCTACAAAACCCTTCAAATTGTATCTGATTCAATCCAGGTAGTGTAGACATTTCTTCATTTCCACTCCCAAGCATTTTCAATTTCCCCGTTCATTTTATCGAAAAATATTCCACGCTTTGCTGTCATGCTTCATCAAATCACATGAATCCATTTAGCAATACTGGAATTTCTATTCTTTATACTGAATTACATGAAATCTTACTTAATCCCGTGTATCAAATATTTATTAGTGTATGAAATACCTATTATGAAAAGAGAAAGAAATAATAGAATTTTATACTCAACTTCGAATAAATTTGCAACAAAACAAACAGATAGAATCGAAATTCTCATCTAAAAAAGGATTGGAAATTTCTACATTTCAATATTTTTTTTCGGAATATAAAAAAATGCATTTCATTTCTATCATTATTATGATATTACATATTCAAATTCAATTGGATAAAAAAAAATCCATTCGAGATTGTCAAGAAAAGATTTTGAAGTGAAGTATTTTGGGGAGAATATGATTAGAGTATATAATGTGTAATGTAATAAGGCTTGTATTTTTGAAAATGCATATATTTAACTGCAGCTATAGATCTGTCTCTAACTTTATTGCAGTCATATTTGTTCAGGATAACAAACACATAACATGTTGTGTGAATTTTTACAAATTTTCTTTGTAAAAAAAGGATAAGCACGATAATTTATTAAAAATACCGTATAGTATCGGTATTCTATATCTATATAGATATGGATAAGATACTCGATTAGATAATATCTGTGTAACAATTCAAATTGATATTCTAGGGTTTACATATATTGACAGTTGCTGTTATAATTGGAATGAACAAAGTTTTTTAATAAAAAAGCAATATTGATTGGTTATGTATCAATTTTTATTTTCTGATCTCATTAAGAAAAAAACCATTTTATATTCTATTCAAATATTCAAGAATATTCAAATATTCAAGAAGAATTCATAAATGAATAGTTAACGGTTGCGATTTATCTCAAGATTGTTTTTCAATTTTTCAATAGAAAAAGGGGGAGTATTCTCAAAAATTTCATATCTCTATTTTTCTTGGCGGCATGGCCGAGTGGTAAGGCGGGGGACTGCAAATCCTTTTTCCCCAGTTCAAATCCGGGTGTCGCCTGATCGATAAGAAACTTGAAATGAAAGATTATATTACGTTTTTTTAGTTATTTTAGAGAACGAATCGGAAGACATTTAAGGGATTTTTTCAAATAGAAAGAAGAGTAAAAGTATGCAAATGAATCTGTCTTGATTCTTTTTTATTAAATCCTTAAGGAAATGAGGGGATAAAAGAGAAATCTTATTATTCCCACCTGGTAGTAACATTCATTTACTTAGAACTTCCTAGAATTTTTTTATGTTTCATGTTTTCCGATTTTACTAAAAAGAATCAAAAAAACTTTTTAGATGTTCTAATAAATAGAATGAATTCTTTTTTTTCATCAATGATGTTAGCCCAGAATCCTTTTTTTGACTCTGTAACAGCAATTCCACTATTATAGTATTTTTAGCGAATAATAAAAAAAAGATAATAGAATAAAAAATTTGAAAAAATAATGAAATAGTTCCTTCATATTTATAGAGATAGGAGACAAAATTTACATGGATATAGTAAGTATTGCTTGGGCTGCTTTAATGGTAGTTTTTTCATTTTCCCTTGCCCTCGTAGTATGGGGAAGAAGTGGACTATAGGGATACTCAAAATTGAGTTAAGGGATCCAAGTAATTTTTTTGTTTTCTACCTGAATTTTTGAATTTACAAACTATTGAATGAAAATATTTCATTTAAACTAATACTAATTAATTGAGTTCAGATAGAAAATATATCTTGGTTCTATTATATTCTAGTAGTGTAATGTATTCTATGTATCTTATAGGAATTGAAAATACTCTTTCAATCAAACAAATATTTTCATTATTCCCATATTCCTATTTTGAGAAAAGAAAGGGAATCAAAAAGAAGAAGAAATGGATTCCTATTCCAATCCAATTTTTCTTAAAATTTCTATTTCGATGAACTGACGCTTAACCTGGTTATATATATATATGGAAAATGGCGGACCGTGTAATCACCATTCCTGTTTTTTTACCCCCTTTTTTTTCATAAAATACCGGAATTGTTTGTAAAAAGAATCTGAAAAAAAAAAAAAAAAATTGGACGCAATTCTCAGATAGTAGAAATCAAATATATTTCTACTATCTGGATTACGCTGATTGTACGATCATTTTTTTAAATCATTCATAAAAATGAAGAAATCATATTTCAGTGAAATTAGTCACTTTTACTTACTGTTTTTACATAAATTATAAGTAAAAAAGCAGTAGGAACTAGAATAAACAGTGCAGTAGCAATAAATGCGAGAATATTTACTTCCATAATCTTTATTATGTTCTATTTCTCTTAAATTTCTAAAAAAAAAAATTCGGGATTTAATCCCATAGAAATGTGAAATCTTTCAACAATGGTATAAATTGGATTTCGATGATATAAAATCGGATCAATATCATGAATCACAAAATCTGAGCTATCAAATCAACTCATGAAATAGTATAACATAGGAAGATCTTTTATCCATACTAAATAAAAAAAAAACATTTATTCTTGATTTATTCTTGATGAAATTACAAAATTCCTTTCCTTGCTTTTTCGTCGAAACAAATGAAAAAGCAGGGGGGAGCCCCAAATAAAATTTTGTTTATCAATTTGATTCCCTACAAATACACAAAAAAGGAATTGATGTCTTTTTTATTTTTTTGGATTTCTATCCAACGGGATTGACGGGGCTCGAACCCGCAGCTTCCGCCTTGACAGGGCGGTGCTCTGACCAATTGAACTACAATCCCAGGGAAAGGGGTGTACTGTATAATTCTTTTTACGGACCGTTTCTGTCAAACCTTTTCTTTTTCTATTTCGGATTCGAACCATTTTCTTGTAAATGAAAAAAGCGCATTTTTGTATATATTGATATGTATATCGATATCCACTTTAGTGAGATCGACACAAATTACTCGTAATCCGTTTCTTTTTCTTATTAACAAATCGATTGAAAATTTAATCAATGAAAAAAAAATCTTTTTTTTTCAATTTTTCCTTATATTTTCTACTTACAGATCTTGACATGAATACAGATTATTAACAAGATTCGAATTTGTGGAAGGAAATCTGAAATACAGAAAAATAAAGAAATAACCTTAGATATGTTTAATATTTTGATTCTTCCGTATCAGAGCACATCAGTCATTTCCGGAGAACTATAAATTGGTTATAGAATTTCATAGTGGATCGGCAAATTCTTGGGCCGAGCTGGATTTGAACCAGCGTAGACATATTGCCAACGAATTTACAGTCCGTCCCCATTAACCGCTCGGGCATCGACCCAGTACAATAGGAAGAATACATTTCAGTTTTTATTGAAAATTATGGATCAACTTCCTTTCGTACCACCCTACCCCCAGGGGAAGTCGAATCCCCGCTGCCTCCTTGAAAGAGAGATGTCCTGAACCACTAGACGATGGGGGCATACTTGCCCGACCGCCATTATACTACGTTCATAGTATGAACAGTTTTTTGCAATTGTCAATATAATGATATGATTCGATAAAAAAAAAGATTTTTCGCTCTTTCATAATTCCATAGAAATTTTTTATTAATCATTTATATTTTGAAATTTTTTTATTCCAGTCATAATAAGAAAAAAAAAGAAGTAATAAGAGAAAATTCTTAACAGGAATGATTGGTTTGTTGCAAAGGACGGGAGGTTAAAACTTCATTTCTATCATTTATTACTAATACTAAGATTCGATAGGTAGATTTATATCGAATACTAAGCCGGGAAAAAAAACTTTGGAAAATAAAATATAATTTTTCAATAAAAAAAATAAAAATTTGGTTTAGGGACAGAAAATATTGAATCCATTTTATCAATGATTCGATTTTATCAATGTTTCAATGAAATAGTTGAATTTGTGAGTACATTTACGTATCAATAAAAAGAATTTAGTGTTATGATTAGAATGACTTCAAGAATCCATTTTGAAAGAATAAATTCTTTTAATATTGATCAAATCCAATCTTAATCAATTCTTTTTTTTAACTATATTCTATTCACTAGGTAAATCCAATTTTTTGTTCTTTGATGAGTCATTATGCAAATAATAGATATTGATGTACATGTATTCTAATCCCATTTATATCATTCTAATTTATATAAATTGATAGAATCAGTATACAC